TATGGCAGAGATCTCTCCACACCAAGGAACCGAATCACAATGGATCGAAGCCCTCCTTTTCCTTCCAATTAGTGAGATTCCCCGGTGTGGCCGGCCCCGACTACATGGGAACAGATCCTTCTTCCTCGGAATCGAGACTTTTTACCAATTTCCACTGACGAGCTTTCTCGCGAGCTCTTTCTTCTCGGGAACATCTCGAAATCGAGCGGGCAGCAAGAATATGAATCAACCTATCCTGAATCTGTTTCCCATGTAGTCGGCATTCGACGAACTTCGCTTCCCAGCCGCCTGCCTCCTTGTGTGGAAATGCTTCTCATGATCTCCAGCTCTTTCCCACCAGCTCGTTCTCCACTAGGCATCTAGGCGAACCCGCCGGGTTAACTCAACGTAAAGAAAGTCAGTGAGTGCTTACTAATAGCGAAAGGCGAACATCTGGTAACTTCGTGCTGTAAGACGACAGGTTGGTAATGAAAGGCAATGTACTGAGAAAGCGCAACTCTATTAGGCCGAGCGAGAAAGAAAGGTTGTCAGTGCGGGTAAGAAAGAAAGGTGAGGTGACTAGCTTAGTGACTGTATTCAATCTAAAAGGTTGGCTAAGTGACCGTCAGTGCTGTTACCTTCTTATAGTCAGAAAGTTGTCTTTCAGTCTTTAACAGTTGCTTCAAAAGTCAATTCTAAAGGACACGTCGACTTTGTTATTTGAAGTATGAGCTCTCATTGAGAGAGCGTTTCGGCGGGAAATCGCTGACGTTGGTTAGAGTGCTGGTCCGTCACGCCAGAAGTCGCGGGTTCGAACCCCTCCCGGTGGAATATAAGTCGAAGTTGCGGTCTCGTTGTACCCAGGATCCCGCTACTACGGAAGGAAGGAAATGGGAGCGAGACCACCCTAATGAAATGTTATGAAGGAGAGCTCGCGGCGATTCTATTCTGTTAAGGAAGGGCGCCAGAATTGACGATCTATTCGATTCTATAGATCAAAGGGGTTCGGCCTATCTACCTCTTCTCGGGAGCGAGGCCAAAGCCGAGCAAAAGATATAGATATCCAGATAGCTAAATAAGCCTAGGGAAGCACATGCAAATGTAGCTGAACCAACCCGAAGATGAATGGAATGAAGCCTCCTCATCAAACAGGGCTTGATATGCTATCCATTGGGGCGGTCCCCCGTGACTCACTCAAGTGAAGAGAGAGAAGATAGGGTAGGTTGCTCTGAAGGTAGGATAACAAAAGAGAGGCGACTTATTTATTTACATTAACATGAACGGGACCCTCGCGAGTGAAGTGCGTAAGCCCAACAGCTACAGGGGCGAGCCCTTAAGCTGAAGGGGGCTCGTTCTTCAATTTGGAGATCTTTAGATTCGTAGAACTTCTTGGAGAAATGAGTAGAAATGAATGAGTTAGATCATGATAGAGTCCCCGTCACGAGCAAGCAACGGCTAGCTTCAAAGCCGTTGCGCGCTAAAGCCTTGACTTTATAGTATAGATAGTCATAAGCTTTTGAAGCAAGCTTCAAAACGTATGCGCGCGCATACGTTTTTCAGCTTCAAAGCTTATATTATTACGTAAAACGCGCGTTGGCGCTTACGTTTTTCGGGGGGCGGAGCTCTTCATAGAGCGTTAGGAAGCGTCAGTTCTCATAGCGAGGCTTAGGCCGACGAGGCTGACGGCGCGGCCCCCCTTCCTTCTTCTTTTCCCATCAACAGAAGTCGCAATAGCCCCTCTCCGTCAATCTCTCCTTCCTTCAGCTCCTAAACCCTTCTCCTTTTGGTTTTTGCGATCGGCTGTTCGCCAAGTAGGTTGAACGTCATACCTAACTGACGTCCCCCGTATGAGAACCTGCTTCCGGATGAAAGACACTCACTTCAGGCCCCCCTTTTTTTAGAATTGGAAAAAAAAAAGAGATGGCCACTTCACTCTAATGGCGGAAACGTAAGAGCGCATGAGAGACGGAAGAGATGAAGGCGATTAGACCCCACCCAGTTGACCCCGTCCTATTGACTCCTTCGTGCTTTTAGTCGGCCACTCATTCTCATGCCGTACCATACATTAGACGTCGGTTTCCCCCGGTTCATAGGTTATTGGCCCAGTTTGGCACGCTGTTGTTCCCCTCCCAGGACCAAGACAACCACCCACTGGAGAGCCCGGCCCCTCAATGAAAGTCGCAAAGGAAAGCCCTCCAACGACAGCCCAGCCCCTATGGACACAGTTCATTGCGCACCAGAGACGAGGATGTAGTTGTAGAGACGACTTCCGGAAAGAAGGCCCGGCGAACTTCTTTCATTAATGAAGCGAAGCTACGCGGCCGGCCCCCCAATTCTCAACCCCGACCTACACAAGTGGTTTTAGAACCCGGAAAAGTTCTGTTAGGTTCTTAGTAGCAGTCTTTCTTCTTTTACTTCACATAGCTTTTCGTCTCCTTGATAGCTGGAAGTTCTCCAAAAGTATGAAAAGCTGGAGGACTTTGTACCATCCATTCCGGTGTGGTTGGATTCTGTTCAACAGCCCAAGGACTTGGAGCACATCTTTTGTTGTTTCCACTGCTTGAAGTGATTGTTACGACCACGAAGAAACGACGAATCCCAACTACGGATATATAAGGGCCAGAACTGCTAAGGGCATTCCATCCAGCGTAAGCATCTGGATAATCTGGAATGCGACGTGGCATACCCGAAAGCCCTAAGAAATGCATGGGAAAGAGGGTCGGATTAACCCCGAAAGAAGTGATCCAAAAATGGATTTGACCTAGAGTTTCAGGGTATGTCCGACCAAAGATTTTACCCACCCAATAGTGAAATCCTGCAAATAAAGCAAGAACGGCTCCCATAGAAAGTACATAATGGAAATGTGCAACCGCATAATAAGTATCATGTAGAGCAATGTCTAGCCCAGAATTTGCCGGGACTATTCCAGTGAGTCCTCCTATGGTGAACAAAAAGATGGACCCTACAGCAAATAACATGGGTGTTTTGTATTGTATCGAACCTCCCCACATGGTAGCGATCCAACTAAAGATTTTGATTCCTGTGGGGACAGCTATGATCATGGTAGCTGCGGTGAAGTAGGCACGCGTATCAACGTCTAAGCCCACAGTAAACATATGATGAGCCCGAACAAGAGATCCAGGAACACCTGTACTGATCATGGCATAAACCATGCCTAGATACCCGAAGACCGGTTTTCCCGAAAAAGTCGATACGATATGACTTATGATACCGGATCCAGGCAGAATGGGAATATACACCTCTGGATGACCGAAGAACCGAAAGAGATGCTGGTATAATATGGGGTCTCCCCCTCCAGCGGGATCAGAAAAGGTTGTATTAAAGTTTCGATCGGTTAATAACATGGTAATTGCCCCTGCCAGTACCGGAAGTGATAATAAAAGTGGGAATGCTGTCACTGGAACGGACCACACAAATAGGGGTGATCTATGCATAGTCATTCCAGGTCCACGCATGTTGGAGATAGTTGTTATAAAATTGATAGAACCTAAAATGGATGAAACACCTGATAGATGAGGACTAGAAATTGCTGAATCAACTGCTCCTCCAGAATGGCTGGTAATACCACTTAAGGGCGGATAGACCGTCCACCCAGTGCCGCTACCCACTTCTACTAAGGCTGGGCTTAATAGGAGCAAGAGACTTGGTGGCAACAACCAGAATGAAATATTATTTGATCGTGGAAATGCCATGTCAGGTGCACCTATCAGAATCGGAACAGACCAATTACCAGATCCACCTATCATCGCCGGCATAACCATAAAAAAGATCATTAAAGGAGCGTGAGCCGTTATTAAAACATTATAAAGTTGATGATTCCCACCAAGAATTTGATCGCCGGGTCGTGCTAATTCCATACGAATCAGTACTGAGAAGCATGTGCCCATCACTCCAGCAATGGCACCGAAGATGAAATAGAGAGTCCCTATATCCTTGTGGTTAGTGGAGAACAGCCATCGGACCGGATTTGTCGTCAAATTGAGATTCTTTCGTTTCCTTCCTTATCAGAGAGGGGCCCCGTCAGCTTAGGGAGCGGGGCTTAGAAAAGGGGGAGTCAATGATGGAGACTAAACGAATTGACGGTGAGGTGTCAGAATACATAACACTATGGAATTTCAACGGTGCGTCCGCTTCCAATCCAATTTCCATTGAAAGAGCTCATTTAGGGAACCCTCCATTTTGGATGAGATTCCAGATTCCATTTCCAAAACTCATTCTGTAATTCTGCGATCCTCTCTCTCAATTCTTTTAAAAAGTCCTCATCCTCCCCCCCAGATGAATATCGACGCTTCTTTAGCGATTCTCTCCCAGTCGGCTCGCTTCGACCGAGCTATCTTCTTTTGTGTGACCGAGCAGACCAACTCGGCCCTAGCACATATGGAACCTGAGGCTCGCGCTGACTTACCACTTGCTATATTGAGATAGGATAGACTCATTGCGCATCAGGTTCGCGGCTAGCTCTTCAGTTTCGGGAAGAAAGAAGCAAAAATCCGTTTTTTATTGGCCGACGAGGCGGCCCCACCCCTAATTAGTACAGGTTTGGGTTAGGGTGATTGGATTCAAGTCCTCTCATTACCTGTACTTGAATGAAAGGCAGGATTGAGCGGGTGAATTTCACTCAATCGGTCTTTCTTTATAATAATATGACATATCATCATTTTTCATTTTATTTCTTGGACCTATTCACTGAACACTAACAAAATCACGCCAAAGACAAGGTGATTCAAGGAGAGTGAGCAGCTGCTTAAAAAAAGGGCTGCCGCCCCCTGCTTCAAAACTACAGCGCCCCCCCCCCCCCCCCCCTTCTTTATTAAGGGCCCGTCAGAGTCCTTAGTGGTATATAAGGCCCTAACGAGTCCGTCAGTCTGCTTGCAGGGCTTTAAGAGATAGGGGAGGAATGGTCTTCATTAGCAGTTAGGATTGGCTTCTGGGCTGTTAGCCTTACTAGCCTTCCGACTCTGACGCGTCGGTTTAAAGACGGACCTTTTAAAAAGAGATCACTAATGGCACCTTAGCAAGTCCGGTAGGTTCTTTAAGGCGAATGGAATGAAGGGATTCTCTGGTGAGAAGCCCGAATGGAATGGCTTTAGTGTTGTTGTTGTTCGGTCTTCCCCCTTAGGGGGCTAGGGGGGTGGAAAGCTGTGATGAAATCCTTCCTTTAGTCGCTTTAGTCAGGTCAGGTCGGGTTGTCAGGTTAGGTCAGTCGGTTGGGAAGAAGAGCTGTCGTTAAATCTCTTGTCTCCATTAATGCTTCGCCATTCAGAAAGACGAATTATGACTTTTTAGAGTCACGTTAGGAGAACACCCTTGCTAACCGTCGTGTTAGATATGACTCTGTGCGCCTTTAGTCCGCCTTAGGCTTAGGTCTGTCTAAGGGCTAAGAGGGGAGTGGAGCGATGGGATTCTCCTTGTTAGATGAGGGGGAAGCCTTTGATTAGTAGGGGTGAAACGGTTGTCAAAGGCTGTCTGTCGTTTCGTTTGTGTTCCCCCTTGGGGGTTAGGGGGGGCAGACGCTTGCTGCTTTTAGGAAAGAAAGGTATCCCCTTCCTTGTTGCTCCCTTCTTTACACTTATAGGCTAGCTTCATTCTTGCTTCGCCATACTGCTAGAAGGAAAATAGAGTCACTAAAGTGACGACTGGAGAACACCCCGCTAATGCTAGCCTTAGCTAGCCAGACGCCTGAGCGACTCTGGAAAAGAACCGTCGTTCCTGTTCCTCTCTTGCTTCGCCAGTCAGTATAGAAAGATTACGACTTGTTATAGTGATTAAGGAGAACACCTTTCCTAGTAGCTGCTTTAGTCGTTTTATCGGAATAGCAGTCTTCTCCACTTTTTCTTAGTAGGCTCTTTACACTAGTAGGCTAATGCTTTTGAATGTAGAGCACCTAACCTAATCCCTTCTGCTACTAGCTGATATCCTTGCTTCGCTATACGGCTAAAGAACCACTTCGACTGATAATAGTGACGACTGGAGAACACCCTTACCCTTCCTCCTCTTTACACTAATAGGCTAGCTGCCTAACTATAAGCAAGGACTAACTGCCCTAGCAGCTTTCTTCCTTGCCTTGCTAGCCTTAGCTAGCCTGTAGCGAGCTCTTGCTCTTTTTGAGAAAGATATCCTTCCTTATCTGTCGTAAACAGCTGACACCGACACCGTAACTAGCTGAATGCCTTGCTTCCCGAAACTAGCTGATAACCGTCGCTTCGCAATAAGGCTAAGGAAGATAACGACTAATAAGCTTGATTAAGGAGAACACCTCTGCTAGCTTTAGCTTTTGTTGAAAGAAAAATATCCCTTTCGAAACAGATACGACTACTGACACCGTCAGTACGCCCTAGGCCAGTTAAGGCAAGTGTAAGGAAGCGACCCCCCTCACCAGCAAACGGAGGCTTCAAAGCCCGTCAATAGTAATGGTGCGCGGGAGCAGCGACGCGTAGGCCCCCCCAAAGCCCCCCGCGCGCAACGGCTTTTTTGAAGCTGCTTGCTGCTGTTCAAGCTCCGCTCGCTGCCTACTCCACGAGTCACCACAGCTTCGCCTACGCCACTTGTATATAGACAATAATAGTGCCAAAGATCTTCCCTTCGCGTAGCTCATTGAACCTTCCAACTTCACTCCGTGGCCTGTGCTAAAGAAACGTGTCTGGGATAATTCCTTTGAACTCATTTCACAGATAGAACCTCACCTTGCACCTTTTCTTTCTTTTCCTCACCCCATGATCCCTTTCCCATGTCGTGGAAGTGCAGCAGTGCTCCTTCATTCTTGTACCTTAAAGGCTTTTTCCAATATCCCCGAACACTCTTTCTGTTTCCGTAAGTGAAATGTTGAGTCCGTTTGCTGAACCAGTATCACGTCTGCTGGAATTCCCGGAGCGGAGAAAAAGTCTCGTTTCAATCAGAGAACGTGTGGTGCGGGCTGGGCTTCCACCATGCCTCCCCGCCACGCCACCCAATAGAATCAAAAGACGCAAGCCTGTGTGCTTCCCCCTCACGGAGCCGACGTTCCAGCTCGACCGACCGCCACTAGAAGGAGGCATTGCATTCTGTTAGCTACTTATAGCATACCTATAGAGAACATCTATCTAGGCAACCCTCTTCTCTATCCTACCTCGCCTGCCATGCAGAGCGGGAGCATTTCAGATGATTCCGAATGAAAAGTCTAAATAAAGATCTTTGAGTATTAGACTATCCTTTTTCTTGTCCATCCATTCATCGTGCGTGGCCAATTCGGTTCCTTCCATGACTTCTCTTCCATTCTGAAACCTGGCCAAGAATGTCTGGCTATTCTAGAGGTAGCTAACACGTAATGGACCCCCCTCTCCAACTAGCAGTTCATTGATTGGTAATATCATTGATACAACAAATTGTACATTCTTTCTGTGGCAGGTATTGACTGGAGAACTGGACCGGCTAGCCAGGACCGAAAGAGCCAGCTGTTGTGGACGAAGAAGTGCGTGCTTCTATAGCAATATAAGGTTGTTTGAGTGAGTTCTGGGGTGGACCTATCTTATCTAACCGAGCGATAGGGCTCCGTAAAGTTGATCATTACGAATGTGACGATGGAGGTTCAATGCGTTTCGAAACCCTCCTCCTCATTTAGATTCCTGCTCCTGCATCGGGAGTTAGGAGTATCAGTCCGTCCCTGTATTACTCGAAAGGAAGTCTTATTGGACCCCTTCGGGAATTCATTCTTCTTGGCGGCTATCCGCAGTCGTTTGGGACCGGGGATTCTACTGAAAAAAGGCAAAGAATTTCTATATAAATAAATATATGAGCTATTCATCCCTTCGGCCACCACATTGTTTTGACCAATCCTGGCCTAGGTCTTCTTTTCTGGATCGCCCCCGCGGGGAAGCCCATTCAGTTCTGATAGCAACCGTCCCTGTCCCGTTCATAACAAAAAACCACTAAACCACACATCTTTGCTTAGCATCCTAAACACCCATGACTCCATCCTATATATAAATTTCATAAATCAAATGATTCATAATAAGAATACTAATACTAATAATAATAAATATATACTAATATAATAATATTAATAATAATACTCAAATATACGATACGAACTCTTTGGTTGGATCGGACAGGGACTTCTATCAAGATCTTTCCACTCATTCATCATACTATAAGTCGAAGTCACGGCATGGGGGGGGCTCGGAATAAGAACGAGAATCGGTGTCGTGGTGGTGCTACGAGATGGCGATTTCTCGTATAGAAGAATAGATCCGCGGACCTATTGATTGACCATAGATGCGAACCGATCGACCGGTATCTAAGAGAAGATAAGTAGTTCTTCTATCGTTCAAGGGCCAGGGGATAACATGTAGCGGCTTGCCTAGATCTCGTATTTCCCACGTAGTTCGTCGGTCAAACCAACGATTCTCTTCTCAAAGAGAGTCTTTTTCTTTTTCCGGTATGTAGCTCCGCGAGCTAGGAGCGCATCATCGGGGCAGGGCGAAAACGAACATAGGATCATCATCATGGCCCTCTTCTTGCTTCTTTTGTTTGTGTCCGGTCCGTTGTGTTTTTTTTTTAAGGCTTATCCGGGGGCTGCTGTTCTGGGGCATCCAATTCCTCTTCTTTCTTTTGCTGCTGATCTCACATCGAGAGCAGCTCCTTCTTGTTCAGGGTCATCAGATGAGAGATCTTCCTCCGACTCCGAGGAATCGGTCAAGCGGGAGGCTACCCTCGACTCACCTCTCTCTCTATAAAAAACCCCTCCCCAGAGGAGAGCAGAAGCTCCAGGATGAGTATGTCCTGGATTCCCGGATTCATTCTCGTCCTGATCCACCATGGAATTTTCGGAATCTACAAAAACATTAACGGAGAGGGCTCGTAATGATCTTATCAAAGATCACAAGGTGCTGAAGTGGCAGGAGAGGGGGGGGGGGGGGGGGGGAGTCCGTAGGTTTTTGTGAAAGGGATGCTCTTATCATGTTATTGCTGAAAATGAAAACCGAATTCCTCTATTTGATGTCGATTCATCCACACTTCCATTCCTTGTAGAGGAAGGCTAACTGCTTGCTGGCTGGGAGCTGTATGAGCGGTAACGTCCACGTACGGCTCCGTGAGAAGGGCGGTGGACGGAAATGGCCTTGTTGTACCTCACTCCCGTCTTCAATGGGGTCTGCTCTTTCTTTTTTGGGAGAGTATGCCAATATGATCTTAATGAGGTGCGGGGCTTTGCATCTGACATTCGTTGGGCTTCCCTCTGCGGGAGCCAGCGTCCCGGCGTTTTTGTGCAATAAACCCCTCCGGCCGAAGACTAGTGGTAGGTGGTCCCGCGGAGCTTTCGGAGAAGGGTAGCCTAGTGTGTAAGCACAGCAATGAACCGCGGCGAACCCTCAGACGACCTATCTAAGATTAGGAGGGAGATCCTCAGTAGTGGTGACCCTTGAACTCTTCCACGGACTCATACATGTACCGAATGCTCATACGGGAAAGTGAACTCCTGGGTCTGGAACCAGGGGGGTTGGGTTGCTCCGAGAAATCCTTTCTTTCTCGTCCACTCCAGGGGGTGCGGACACACCTGCGCGGATTACAGGTGACGGTTACAAGAATGGCGGGGAAGTTAACAGTACCCGACGACATTCAGGGATGAATGTAGACCCATCGGGCAGGGATCATCATTCCGGTCCTGGGAGAGGTGACGACACCAGTCTGAGCTGAGGGAAGCCCTATGAGTCACTGAAACGACGGCAGGAGGCGCACCCTAAGCCTAGCTTCTCGGAGCTGCTATTGCGAAATACCGCTTACCCTGAAGACTATAAGCAACAGGGGGGCTGGGCTGCTCGCCTTCATAGAAGGGCGACCGGGCCTAGATTAGATGTTCGCCTTTTGATAGAATAGAAGGAGAAGGGAAAGGGGGGTTGTTCTCCTTTCCTTTGTCAACTCCTTGTGTCGTTTCCAAAGCCAACCTCCGCCTTTGTCAATCTACAACACGTTGGCAAAGCAACCAAACCATCACGACATAATCAAAAGGTTGCCTTTGGAAATGCGC